ATGAGCCGAAACCAAAGCTCTTATTTTTTGTTGAGTAATAGTTCGAGTAAGTCTTGAATGAGCCCCCCGAAAGCTTGATGCAAATAAACGAATTTTTGTTCTACGTCTCCGAGCGATATATCCCCGTCTAATTCTGGTCATTGAATAAATGAAACTTTAACGAATAACTAATAGATTTCCTTTCTTTCAGTTATTCTTTTGCCCCTTTCCTAGTATATTAATAACAAAACGGATTTTTCCAATGTATAAACTAAAAATTCCAATGGCTTTGGCTACTATAACCTTCCCAACCACGATTTTTTATTTTTTCTAGGCATTTCACCTCGAAATACGAAATTGTACTTAAAAAATAGCAATGATAAAGAAATAGTGGATTCCATCGTTTCTATGGTTACTTCTTAAACGGTGAGGTCTTCTCTATACACCGGAGCCTTTACTTCATTTAATCAATGTTATTGCTAACTTGTATAGTTCACATTCTTCGGCTCTACCCATGAATTATCCAGTAATAGGTCTTTCACAACGAGCTCTACCTATACAGTAACGGTATTTAATTATGAAAGTTGGCTGGGTAGCTGACCCTGTTAGTCCGTTCTTGCAAGAGGCGTCTAGGTTAACTAAGATTTCCTCCGCTTAATGGATAACCATTTGCTACCAATGGAGAATTGCTTCTCATCTTGAATTGAGGTGAGTGGTTTTACACCAATAGAAACCATAAATTTCATACACAATAAAAGGGATATGATCCATTTTCTTATTTTTAGATAGTAAATGTAGTTCGTTTTTCCGTTCTATCCTATTTGATCATTGATATTTGAACATTGTCCTCTTTCCTTTGTTCTAGTTCATGATCTGAACGAGTCGCACATACACCCTAGTACATGTTCCTCGACGCTGAGGGCATCCCCGAAGCGCGGGGGATTTTGTGACATTTCTAATTGGCTGTCTTGTATTTCTAATAAGTTGTTTAATCGTTGGCATGTTGAATCATATACATAATGGACTGGTTTAGATCGATCCTAACCGGATGATTATGAATTACAATTACAATATTACAATAGTAAATAAAAATCATAGAATATTAAACTCGGCAGGGTGAATTTTAAATCACGACTTGACGTGAAATTGAAATAAAGGCTATTCTCATTCAATCGCTACAAGATCAACAATTCCATAAGCTTGGGCTTCTGTTGCTGACATAAAAACATCTCTTTCCATGTCTTCGGATACAACCCATAAAGGTTTGCCCGTTCTTTGTACATAAACCCTTGTCAGGGTTTCACGTAGTTTCAGCAGTTCTCCCACTTCCAGGATGAATTCTCCCGTTGCTACTTCAGAAAAAGAACCAGCAGGTTGATGGATCATTACCCTGATGATATAAGATAATAAAAAGTTTCTCTATTTCGCACGATGAGGGGAAGATAAAAGAAAGATAAAAGAATAACAAGAAAAAAGATAGAATCGAACAACCGTACGGGCATTATGCATTGCATACGGCTCTACAATAAAATTGACCTTACCTTCAAAAAATAGGATCGATTAGACCCCGATCGGTAAATGATCAACTTACCACCCTTCCTTTCGGAGGAATTCAAAAATACTATGATGGCTCCGTTGCTTTATATATTTATTATATTTTTTTGTCTGTGATTTGTCTGTCATTCAGCAATCCCAAAGTTGCTTTTTTGATCAAATAAACTAATGAAAAAAGAATTTTTTTTTTCGCTCTATACTATAAATATTGTTAAGAGACCTCTGGTGTGAAAAAAAGTTTGTGACGCTGAACTGGACTTCCGATAATAAAATAGGAAATACCTTTTTCTCATATTACTCTCTCGATACATAATCTAATGTTTTGAAAACAGAATTTCTTATATCGAATTCAAAGTGCCATGCTATTATTACTTAATATTCATATTTCATATGGCGAAGGCATAGTCTTCTTTTTTCTCTCAAATAAAAGCCTCATTGGCGCCAAGCGTGAGGGAATGCTAGACGTTTGGTAATTTCTCCTCCTACCAGGATAAAGGATCCCATTGAAGCGGCTGATCCCATGCATATTGTATGTACATCTGGTTGCACAAATTGCATAGTATCATAAAGAGCGACCCCCGGTATTACCCATCCGCCAGGAGAGTTTATAAACAAATACAGATCTTTGGTATCATCCTCGATACTGAGATATATCATAAGACCAATAAGTTGATTTGAGATCTCACTATCAACCTCTTGACCTAAAAAAAGTAATCTTTCTCGATAAAGTCGGTTGATTAGGGTCAAATTGTATCCCCTCGAAACCGTACAGGCGCCTTTTGACGCATACGGTTCAAAAAAAATCAATGTGTAGATTCCAATACTTTTTCTTTTTTCATAGCAAGTTCTTTCTAACTAAAAGGATTTTCTTTGATTTTTCACTAAATATGAGTTTGTCTTCCTTTCCTTATAACGTATAATATATAAAAGAATTCATTAAACTTATCCAATTGACTTTTCATTGATG